AATCGAACTTCTGATTGATCCGGGTACTTGGAATCCTATGGATGAAGATATGGTCTCTATGGATCCTATTGAATTTCATTCAGAGGACGAAGCTTATAAAGATCGTATTGATTCTTATCAAATAAATACGGGTTTAACTGAAGCTGTTCAAACAGGTATAGGTCAACTAAACGGTATTCCTGTAGCAATTGGGGTTATGGATTTTCAGTTTATGGGAGGTAGTATGGGATCTGTAGTAGGGGAAAAAATCACCCGGGTGATTGAGTATGCTGCCAATAAATTACTACCCCTTATTATAGTATGCGCTTCCGGAGGGGCCCGCATGCAAGAAGGAAGCTTGAGCTTAATGCAAATGGCTAAAATCTCGTCTGTTTTATATGATTATCAATCAAATAAAAAGTTATTCTATGTATCAATCCTTACATCTCCTACTACTGGTGGAGTGACAGCCAGCTTCGGTATGTTGGGGGATATCATTATTGCCGAACCTAACGCCTACATTGCATTCGCGGGTAAAAGAGTGATTGAGCAAACATTGAATAAGACAGTACCTGAAGGTTCACAAGCAGCCGAATTTTTATTCCATAAGGGTTTATTCGATCCAATTGTACCCCGTAATCTTTTAAAAGGCGTTCTAAGTGAGTTATTTCAACTGCATGCTTTTTTTCCTTTGAATCAAAATAAAGTCGAGGATTAAGGTCCATTTTTTTTATTTGTTTCAAAAAATTGTTTGTTTTTTTGTTTATTGGAATCAAAGTAAAAACCAGAGAATGGGGGTTTTTGGTTGGCAACATCCTAATTTTGGAATAAGAAAAAGAATTTTAAAATGTGAATAATTAGGAAAACTCGATCAACAAGATAAAAGAACGACTTCTTCCTTTTTATTCTGTGAAATTAGTCAAATAAAAAAAATGCATGTTCCCTTCTTACACGTACATATGTATAGACTTCGAATTAAAAAAAAGCTTTTTGCATCTTTCGATATTTTCTGGGAATCTTTATTAAAAATACCTTTTGGATCAGACTATAACGAATCCTTTGGAAATTGAGTTTATAAGAAATCTTCTATTTTCTTGAATTAGTAGAAGCAAAAGAAAGAAAAAAAGATGAAAAATAAGAAAATAAAGTCGATTATCATATATTATATGTAGAAAGCTAATTTATTTTTTAGTTCTACATTCCTTGTACTTATTATATACTATACTCCTTCTATAGAATTAGAATTCTAATTAATTAATTAATATAATAACATAATAACAACAAAAAAATATAACAAACAGGTACAATTACAATATAGTAAATCGAGGTACCCATTCTATGACAACTATGAACTTTCCATCTATTTTGGTGCCTTTAGTAGGCCTAGTATTTCCGGCAATTGCAATAGCTTCTTTATTTCTTTATGTTCAAAAAAATAAGATTGTTTAGATCTTCTTCTTTTTCAAGACTTAGACTTGAATCATAACACAGATATCTATTTAGCGAGATGGTATGCCACACGATTTCTTCCAAACATAAATGAAAGAGCCCTTATGTATGTGGAAAGAGGACTGCATAGGGGTCGATGTTATTATTTTGATCTAACTAAAAATGAAAATAGAAATAAATATTTAGATATTTAAATAAAAGTAAAAGTGAAACACATCCGACATCAGAATAGGACTAGTTGATGAGAGTTACATCGGAAACAAGACAGAGTAAGGAAAGTACAATTCATTTTGGGTATTCTTTCAATTCAAATTAAATGCAATCAGATCTAGTATGAATTGGCGATCAGAACGTATATGGGTAGAACTTATAACGGGATCTCGAAAAATAAGTAATTTCTGCTGGGCCTTTATCCTTTTTTTAGGTTCATTAGGATTCTTATTGGTTGGAATTTCCAGCTATCTTGGTAGAAATTTGATATCTTTATTTCCCTCCCAGCAAATTCTTTTTTTTCCACAAGGAATCGTGATGTCTTTCTATGGGATCGCGGGCCTCTTTATTAGCTCCTATTTATGGTGTGCAATTTCGTGGAATGTAGGTAGTGGTTATGATCGATTCGATAGAAAAGAAGGAATAGTCTGTATTTTTCGTTGGGGATTCCCTGGAAAAAACCGTCGCATCTTCTTCCGATTTCTTATAAACGATATTCAGTCTATTAGAATAGAACTTAAAGAGGGTATTTATACTCGTCGTGTCCTTTATTTGGAAACCAGAGGCCAGGGAGCCATTCCTTTGACTCGTACTGATGAGAATTTGACTCCACGAGAAATTGAACAAAAAGCTGCTGAATTGGCCTATTTCTTGCGTGTACCAATTGAAGTATTTTGAAAAATAAAGTGACTCTGCCGTGTATTCATCGAAAGGAAGGAATTTATTTGCTTCGACTTGGATCAATTGCAATATCCGGAAACACTCTTTTTTTTATCATTTCTTCATTCAAATTCAAAGTGGACTTTTTGTCTATTTCTGTATTCTTTCAAGATTCAAGGACTAATTATTAAATCACAAAAAAACAAACAATAGATTCATGGATTCTATACATTGGAATAGAATTCATGTTTGATAGAAATATTAGATCGCATAAAGTTGACGAACGCGACGGGTTCATTAACAATTTATAGATGAAAAAAAAAAAATGGAAAAAAAGAAAGCATTTATTTCTTTTCTATATCTTGTATCTATAGTATTCTTACCCTGGTGGATCTCTCTATCATTTCAAAAAAGTCTGGAATCTTGGGTTACTAATTGGTGGAATACTAAACAATCTGAAACTTTTTTGAATGCTATTCAAGAAAAAAATCTTATAGAAAAATTCATCGAATTAGAGGAGCTCCGCTTGTTGGACGAAATGATAAAGGAATATCCGGAAACACATCTACAAAAGCTTCGTATAGGAATCCACAATGAAACGATTCAATTGATCAAGATGCATAATGAGGATTGTATCCATATTATTTTGCACTTCTCGACAAATTTAATCTGTTTCCTTATTCTAAGCGGTTATTCTATTCTGGCAAATAAAGAACTTATTCTTCTTAACTCTTGGGTTCAGGAATTCCTATATAACTTAAGTGACACAATAAAAGCTTTTTCTATTCTTTTATTAACTGATTTATGTATCGGATTTCACTCGCCCCATGGTTGGGAACTAATGATTGGCTCTATCTACAAAGATTTTGGATTTGCCCATAACGATCAAATTATATCTGGTCTTGTTTCCACTTTTCCAGTCATTCTAGATACAATCTTGAAATATTGGATTTTCCGTTATTTAAATCGTGTATCCCCATCACTTGTAGTGATTTATCATTCAATGAATGACTGAAAAGAATAAAAAAGGGTATACGAATCTAAATCCAATTCGAATTAAGAATTCGAATGTTTGTTACTTTGTACATAACCAAAGCATTCAAAATTGTACTTCCTCTTTATATTTCTACCCATCTAAGGCGGGGAGTTCCTCCCATATTCCAGTAATATTATTTCATAAAATTCAGTTTCGGTTAAAGTAAATAGCAGAATCGGGGATAGGGAACTATACTAGCAACCTACCCAATTTATTGTAGAAATTTTCGGAATCAATGATTGGACCATGCAAACTATAAATACCTTTTCTTGGATAAAAGAACAGATTACTCGATCCATTTCCATATCGCTCGTGATATATATAATAACTCGGTCATCTATTTCGAATGCATATCCCATTTTCGCACAGCAAGGTTATGAAAATCCACGAGAAGCGACTGGACGTATTGTATGTGCCAATTGCCATTTAGCTAATAAGCCTGTGGATATTGAGGTTCCACAAACGGTGCTTCCAGATACTGTATTTGAAGCAGTTGTTCGAATTCCTTATGATATGCAATTAAAACAAGTTCTTGCTAACGGCAAAAAAGGGGGTTTGAATGTGGGGGCTGTTCTTATTTTACCTGAGGGGTTTGAATTAGCCCCACCCGATCGTATTTCTCCAGAGATGAAAGAAAAGATAGGCAATCTTTCTTTTCAGAGCTACCGCCCCAATAAAAAAAATATTCTTGTTATAGGTCCTGTTCCTGGGAAAAAATATAGTGAAATTACCTTTCCTATTCTTTCGCCGGACCCTGCCACTAAAAACGATGTTCACTTCTTAAAATATCCGATATATGTAGGGGGTAACAGAGGAAGGGGTCAGATTTATCCTGACGGAAGCAAGAGTAATAATACAGTTTATAATGCCACAGCAGCAGGTATAGTAAATAAAATTGTACGAAAAGAAAAGGGCGGATACGAAATAAACATAGCGGATGCCTCGGATGGACGTGAAGTGGTTGATATTATCCCTCCAGGACCAGAGCTTCTTGTTTCAGAGGGTGAATCCATCAAACTTGATCAACCATTAACGAGTAATCCTAATGTGGGTGGATTTGGTCAGGGAGACGCGGAAATAGTACTTCAAGACCCACTGCGCGTACAAGGTCTTTTGTTCTTCTTTGCATCTGTTATTTTGGCACAAATCTTTTTGGTTCTTAAAAAGAAACAGTTCGAGAAGGTTCAATTGTCCGAAATGAATTTCTAGATTCGTGTATTTATCAACATCAAGCTTGTACCAAGAATAAAATTCTTGTTGACAATTCTTTGACAATTTTGGATGATCAATAAATAAATTATGAAAAGGTTGTTTTTTGTTTGTTTTGACTTTTCTTATACATCTACGAGAAGTTTGGAATTACTTGTACTAGATTATTAGTTATAATATATATATATTGGATTGCGAAAAAGACTATTTGACTTTTTCCAATTGAAATTGGAATGATGTCACGATCTATCATATGATAGATCGGATATTTCAATGTCATATAGTGTATCAAAAGTTTTCTAGTCGAGAATTCAATTCGACTAGATACTAGACTAAGCGGGGAATATAACGAAAATAAAAATGAAGGGAACAAATGATTCTAGGGGGGATTCTTTGCCTTCCTGGTCTTCGACACACGACAAGGAATTTTACACATACTTGTCGTGTGTCGAAATAG